TGGAATACGATTCACTTTCAAGATGCCTTGATGGTGAAATGGTAGACACGCGAGACTCAAAATCTCGTGCTAAATAGCGTGGAGGTTCGAGTCCTCTTCAAGGCATAATATTGAGAATGCTCATTGAATGAGCAATTCAATAACAGATTTCGGATCTAATCAATATTGATATACCGAGTATCTTATCTGTTGATACGAAGTATTCCGGCGATCCCCACGATCCGAGTCCGAGCTGTTGGAATTGGAACAGGTTCGGCAGCAGATCACGAAATCTTGGTGATCTTCTCTATCTAATGAATGAGGAGTCCGTTTGGAAATCGTCCGCCCCGCGCCACCCCCCGAGTATATGATTCAACAGGAATCACACAGGGGTAGATTGATAGAAACCTCTAGTAAAATACCCACCAGTACCCGTAACCCAGCGGATAAAGTACATTACATAGTACATTTTAGGGATTGGCGACTTACCCATTCAGTGACTTTGGCACTGGACGTTCCCAAAATGGGTACTATCGGGTCGGGTGAATTAGAGAATAGACAGACGCCTGTTGGCATTCCAGCTTTCCTTCTCTTTTCAGGGCCTATCCGAAAGAGAATCCAGTACCTCTTGGTCGTGAATAGGACGAACCACCTCCATGGATATCTTTGCTTCGGAACAAAACAATTAGAATTAGGCTCGGTCAACCGGAATATGTATTATCCATATGGGAGATCTTCCAATTGAGAAGATCCATCGACCTGAGACGAAGAGAAAGGTCTATCTATTTTCTTTAGTTATTCAGTTAAACCAATGATTCGTTATTGGAGCAGATAGCAACAATCGTTTCATCGGACATGCGTATTTTTTCTTTTCCGACGGATTTCCATGGTTTCATTAATGGAAATTCTTTGATGTAGTGAGTAATAGGCTCTGGTTGTTCACCGTTCAAGAATTCTTGTTTAGGCAGTTCATATCATCCATACATAGTGTTTTGATCTAAGATTTCAATTCTTCCATGCTTCAGCAGTAGCATATTGCTCCATGGAGCTAAGGTCCAAAATATGGAATAAACAAGTGTTTCCACGACTCTACCACCCGGCCAATTCTGTTCCACTTAATCCCCTTTTCATGGCCACATATCTTTACGGCTAAGGAATGGGAAATCTTTCCCCTGTTACATGAATCAAATATTTCATTTCATCCGGGAAAAGCCATCTCTTTCTCCACAATGTCTTTGCCATTTGATCCAATAGCGTTCCGTTAGATAGGAAGAGATTTGATAAATACTGATAACTCTCGGATGGAGTATTAGAACGGAAAGATCCATTAGATAATGAACTATTGGTTCTAAGACATCTCTGGCGATGAATCAACAATTCGAAGTGCTTTTCTTGCGTATTCTTGATGAACCAGTGTCTAGATATAGATGTAGAAGAATTTGTTTGGGAAGTAATAAGCCCCTTTGACATCTCTTCATATGCAAAGAATTCTCGACGCGAAAACACAGAGACAAAGGGCTGATCTTTGAATAGGAAAAAGAATGGATCCGCAGGGTCCCAAATGAATTGGCTTATTCGAAAAAAGCCTTGTTCTTTGGACGATCTATCTCGTGTCTGGTACTGCATGGTTCCACTCTGCAAGAACTCCGAATCATTCTCTTGAAGCTCATCCTTTTTATGATAAATGATCCGCTTGCCCCGAAATGACCCGGCCCAATAGGGAAATCCCAATTCAGTGGACCTTTCGATACAATCAAATAGATTGCCACAAGGGCGCCATATTCTAGGAGCCCAAACTATGTGATTGAATAAATCCTCCTCTATCTGTTGCGGGTCGAGGGCCCCTTCCCCTTCTTCAAACTCCGATTCGTATTTTTCATAGAAAAATCTCTGATCAACGATAGAAAAAGATCCATTTTGCATCATATCTAACGGATTCCTTGGTTCGGACCGAAGAAGTAATGTCACTCGATTATTATCAAACTGACTGCAATCCTTTTCTGTCCGTGAGGATCCCGCCAGAGCGCCTTCTACTTCTAATAGGCCACGAACTAGATCAGAAGCATTCTCAACGAATCCATAAGAAGTGATCCTATTTTTTTCACCGGATCCGGGTCCGGGTGAAGACCAAAGATCTTGAGCGACCAATCCGGCAGAACAACTCAAAAGATAAAGAAGTATCGTTAATTTCTTCATGCTCGTTCCAAGTTTGAAGTACCATTTGTACAAATAGGAATCTCCTTCCTTACACGATTTCTTCTTCATATAGATAGATATAGGATCTATGGGGCAATTACTTAGAAGTACATTTTGTGCAACAGCCCTTCCTATCTGATAGAAAAAGACCCCATGATCCTGAACCGATCTTACCTGGGATCGCAAATCCCAAGTTTGTCTATGAAGAGCGGATCTAATTGTATTAGTTTCTATAATTGATTTCTTCTGTGTAATACTAATTGATAGGGCCTCATTGATAAGTGCTACAAGATCTCGTGCATTAGAACCCATGGTTATGGACCCG